CAGTAGGTTATAGAAAAGAAAAAGTGGAAGAGGATGAAAAATGCAATGGGATTCCTGATCCAATAAAAATCCCATTTCGGAATTAGTATGGATAAAGGATCTTCCTATGTTATACTATTCAATTCTCGACGATGAATCGATTTGATAGATCAGATCTTGTTATTCATAATCTTGTTATTCATAATATTGATCCGATTCAGTATCATCAGGATCAATTCAGCCCAATGAATTTACAGGAGTTAAATTTCTCATCTCTATGGGATTACATCCCGAGTTATTGCGAAGAAAAAAAAAGAAATAATGAAATTATGGAAGTCAATATTCTCGCATTTATTGCTACTGCACTGTTCATTCTAGTTCCTACTGCTTTTTTACTTATTATCTACGTAAAAACAGTCAGTCAAAATGATTAATTTGAATCTGAATTATTAGTTCTTATCAATCCTTTTTTCAATGATTGAAGAAATGAAAGAAAGGGATTGGAATAAAATTCCAAGTCTTAAATGAAATGATCTGGTTGGAATCATAAAGTGTGGTAGAAAGGACTATATATAGTCCTTTCTACCACACTTTAGAGTATTTTATATTATCTAATATTGTATACAATGATATTATCATATATAGTTTTGTATACAGATATAGACTTTATCTAAATGGAGGGTTTATATAGATCAATATACAATATGTATGTATATGATGTATTAGATGTACATCTAATCTAAATAGTAGACTAGTACATCGAAATAGCAGTCTAATTCTATTTCTTTTTTTCGCTACATCCACTCGATTTCGATCAACCCAAAATAATCGAAGGCCAATTCTTCTAATTCCTAGGTTTCTTATAATTTTATATATAGGTTCCGGGATCCATCGAAAGAATCAATAGAGGAAGAATAGTATGGGAATATACTATAGCAAAAGAAAACAAAACCAAGGAATTTTTTTTTATTTCCCATCCCAAGAAGTCATTGATTGAGGCATTAACAGATCATTTACGAAGTTCTATGGTAACTTCTTCAGGTTTTGAAAGGAAGTAGATTTGTAAAGGGTACTCGGACCATTTTTCATGCTTAAACATGACATGAGATGAGTCAAAAAAGCATAAAAAAATCTCTAGGAGTCTAAAATGTTAAATGTGTGATATGTGGTGGATCGCTCAGCGGAAGAAAGATCTAATTTTATTATGTGTAGAACCTCTTTGGACAACCACTAGTCACTTCCAGTAGAAAGTAAGTATCGTCGTAATCCAATAGCAGAACGATTTGTTCTTAGAACAGTGAAAGTAAAGAAAGAGAGAAACAAATAAAGAAAAAACTAGGGATTGGTTTTTTCTCATTGTAATATCCATAATTCTGGTAAGAACTGGTTTATCCAAATAGAATATTTAGGAGGAATTCGGTTGGAAAAAATTTCCTATCATGCGTAGATTTGAGTTTTGAAATACAACTAAACTATAGTAATCATTCATTGTTTGATCGAATGGTTATTATTCATTATTGTCTTTCCAGTAGAATTTTGAAAGAGAGACAAGCTTAAAAAAAAAAAAAGCTTCGCAAAACGATCAATTAAACAATTGATACAATTCGATTACTCAATCGATTACTCAATCAATTATTAATATACCTAGAGTCCACTCCTTCCCCATACTACGAGTGAAAGGGAAAATGTAAAGACTACCATTAAAGCAGCCCAAGCGAGACTTACTATATCCATGTGAATTATATCTCCTATTTCTATGAAGGAATTATTCCATTATTGATCAATAATCATAGTTGAATCAACGGCGCAGAGTCAAAATAGGATTCTGACTTAAGGCTATTGATGAACCAATTCAATGAATCCACTCGTAACAGATTCTTTATAGGATTTCTGGTAGAATTGGGAAGTATTAAGTAAAAATACGATACACACACCTTTTCCTTGAAAATAGCAAAGGAATGCTCCTAATGGAGCATGTGGGAATAGTAAGACCTATTGTTTGTTTTGTTACCTTTCTTTCATAAGCAAAAAATATCAAAAAAAAAAATATATACCATCAAGATAGATAACTATCTATTGGATACCTATATTTCCTATTTGATCTAAGCCTTACTGTCTTTTTTTCTGTGAAAGAATGGGGAGACATCACTACCATTATTACATACATTTTTTTTGTAATCTCCCTACACGACCAAAGAAATCTTTTTTTTTTGACTTTGACTTTTACTCTGTTATTCTATAAGATAAGAGCCGACCAACCATCCTGATTGAATGTTTGAGTACTCGGAGTCTCTCGTAAGTATGGATACAAAGTATCTTCAGTCCTTTCCACAACCCCTAAATGGATTTCCCATCAGCCTATCCAATCTAATTCCAGACGGAGTCAGTAGACCCTACGTTAGTGGAGGTAGTGTAAGATAATTAGGAAGTCTTGACAGTCTTTCGTATAATCTTTTCTTCAATCCTAGGAGCAAAAATGGAATGTCCTTTAGGAACCTTTGGATACCAAGATTTCTGACCT